ATAGCTATTTTGCTTCAATCTAACCTATAAATATAAAAAACCAAAATTGAAGATTTAGTTACGATTCGAACTAGACTTTTCTATCTTTATCCATGGATCCTTTACTTATACTTAAAAAATTGGAAGTATTGATCCAATTCAAAAACAAAATTATGTTTCGCAATTTCATAATCCAAATTTTCAATTTCGAATTGACCCTTGGATACAAATCACGAGAACGGATATTTTTCCCCAAATCTTTTATTTGAATTTTAGAGTGAAAGGATTCAACTTTAATCCTTTTAAGAAATAAAGTTTTTGATTGGAATATCAATTAAACTGAATGACCCCTTAACTATATAAGGGGATTAATTGAACGAATCACACTTTTACCACTAAACTATACCCGCTACAATGCGATTATTGTCTAAAAAAGGGCCTTTTGTCGAACAAGAGAATCGGATGTAATCAAGATAGAACAAAAATTCAAAATAATCATGAAATGCAAATTCGAAATTAGAACGTTGACGTATTTGTCAGGAGTCCTAATGCAATTAGGAAAGGAGGAGTTATTTCGTTTAAATAACTAAATTTCATAATTAAAAAAAAACTCTTTTGTTGGACGAATTTTGACAGATATGGCTCGACAAAACAACTTAAGTCATAAGACAAAAACAAGTGGATTGTGAAAAAATCCCTAGTTCCATTTTTCCTTTTTTTCAGTATTTTTTTCCAGGAAAAGAAAAAAAAATGGAAATAAAAAAAAAAGAAACGAAAGAATAATAAGAAATGACACTTTGATTCTAATTCTATATCATCATAGGAATGGAAATAGTCCTTCTTTTTCTTGTTCGTTGAATACAATAAAAGAAGTATTTCATTTTTGGGTTTTCAAATCAAATCCAAATAAATTATTTTTGTTTATGTTATGGTTCGCATTTTTTCTATGGTTCGGCGGTATGGTTCATTAGAACAAAAAAAGGCCCGGCTGGGTACTGACCAGGCCAGGCCGTCGAAGTGGAAATAAAAAAGGCCCCGTTGAACGAAATTAAAGAGATATTCTTTTCTTTAGGTTTTTTCTATTTTATCTCTTTCGAATGCTTTCTGTCTTTTCATTTTCTATAAATGATAGAAATGGAATTGCTGATAAAAGTTAGATCTATTTATATAATAGAATACAAAAGACAATAAAAAAAATATATTCTATAAGCTATATTTTCTATGAGCTGTATAATCAATTTACTTTCTATATGCTCTAGAATATCGAGAATATAGAAAGTAAAGATATAAAATAAAGTAAAGACGGGCTTTTTTCAAGCATTATTTTTTGTGTAATGTAACAATGTAACATAGTAATTATTTTTTTTTTCAATTAGGAGAGATGGCTGAGTGGATTAAAGCGTCGGATTGCTAATCCGGTGTACGAGTTATTCGTACCGAGGGTTCGAATCCCTCTCTTTCCGTTTCGGTCGATCGCTTCGTATCTTTCAAATTCCAATTTAGCGAACACTTTTCCTTTTTTTTTAATAGTAACAGATGTGGAATCGAGAAAACCCTAAGAACATTGATACGACTAAAGCAAGCAACCCCTTCTTTTTGTTATTCTTCGCGTCCGGGATTACGCCCTGGATCATTAGACAGGAATCCGAAGATGAAGAGAGAAACAAAGAATATCACTACGGTGTAAACAAAGAGTTTTAGAGTAAGCATTACACAATCTCCAAATAAGTTTTTTGGGGAAAAGAAAAAAAAGAATAGATTCTCTATTTTTATACTACATATCCAATTTTTACATCAAGAAATGAAGTTCTTTTTAGAATTTCGATTCTATAATCTATAAATAGAAAAGAGTTTTCAGAAATTCACACAATTCGAATTCAACATTGTGGTTGGCTCTAATATGGTTTCAGTGAAAAAGGGTCATAATCAACAAATAGCAAATGGGGGATCAAAATGGATCGTGGCTCCCCACGAATTTAACTGTTTGAATTGCGGCGAGGGTTCGTTCATATTGTACGACTCATCTGATCTTATCCATTGTTAGAATTTTTTTCTCGAACTCGAATAAATCATGAATTTTTCTAGTCCAATATTAAAGATCTCATCGAAAACTTACAGCAGCTTGCCAAACAAAGGCTAAGAGAAAAAATAGAACAGGTATTACTGGTATAACATCTACAATTGGATTCAAAAAAGCGTAGGCCTCGGGCAATTTGGCGAATAAAAAACTACTCGAATAAAGGGCAGAATTAAGACAGATATACATTAAACTAAAGATATTAAGCATAACAAACCTTTTTTTTTTTGGAGATAATTGTATTTTGATTGAGTTATTAATATCTTATTGATATAAGATAAAAAAGAAGAAAGGAAAGTAAGGTAGACAAAAAAAATACTTCTTGGAACCGAACCAATCAAAACCCAAATCCTTCTATTCTCGTGTGAGAATTGAATAAATCATACTTTCATACAATATCTTAATTGAATTCTATGTAATGATCAAGAAATTAAGGTAATGATCAAGAAATTAAGTTTGATTTTACACCTACACGTGTCACAACCCTAAACTAAAACAATAATCGAATTTTAGGGCTTGGACTGGAATTGACGAACACCCAATACTACGGTTTATTAGTACCGAATAGAAATTGAAATGGGGCGTCGCCAAGTGGTAAGGCAACGGGTTTTGGTCCCGGTATTCGGAGGTTCGAATCCTTCCGTCCCAGGCCGGACAGAAAAAAAAAGAATTCCCCCCTTTGAGCAACTCTCTTAAGTATAATTTTTGATAAAATGTCCGTCTTTTTTTTTTTTATTTTCTAAAATGATTTTCGGAATCAGACCTTTTTTCACAAATTAAATCGAATTCAAATAATACAAAAATGGAACTGAATGCATTTGTGGTCCACGCAAGCGGGGAACGCCGATCACAAGAGTTTGCATTTAAAAACCTTGGATGGGCATTTTTGCGTAGGCCCCCCCCTTTCCTCCCCCTTTCATATTTAAGTAAGTTTCTTAGAAAAGTCTTACGTTCCCTATCGAGTTGAATTTTCAAAGATACATTCGAAATCGAAATGCGAAAGCCTCCTCATTTCTTATCTTTTTACAGTCCCAATTATTCTCTTTTCATTTCGGAATTATAAAGAAGAGGGTATTCCTGGTACTGATTGAATTCGGGATTAAGTCTCTTAAGTAAGACTGGGTTCGATTAAAATAAAAAAAAAATTAGAAGGAAACAATGTGGGACTTTTTGTCTTTGTATCTATACAAAATAGTCTAGCATCCCCTAAAATAGGATCTTTTTTTAGGATTCATCATCCCCGCAGAAAGAATTTTGGGTGGGAGTAGATAAGAGTTAGGGAACAACGAAATATACTGATTTGAATATTGGTGTCGGTCCAAATCTCATTAACCAATAATCCTGTTCCACATGGAATGGATTTTCTTTGACCCTAACCAAAAATTTTAGGTATTTTGTCTTGGGCTTTATTTAATGAATAATTGTAAATCTCGGGAATAACAATTGATACGGGGGTGATTCATACAGCTTATTTACAGTATTTTCAATTTGGGTAAAGATTATTGAATCTGAAGCCCACGACAAAAAACGACGCAAAATTTGCGGAAAGGCTTATATGCATGGATTGCTATCCTTCTATTTCAGAGATAATGTTCTTTCGCTTTTTTTAAGATTTGTGGTGAGCCCTTACCTTACTATTAAATATTTAACATACAATATACATAATTACTTCCAACGAAAATTGTTCAGTCTAATCTGATAGATATGGAAATCACCCATTTTTTTTTTATAATTCTGATTTGATCTTTCATTTCAGGATTCCGGATGAAAGACTAACAATCTAAATATTCCCTTCATATACAAGGAAAAAAGACTGTGTATAGACTGAAGCAATGACTATTCATGATTCCATAATGGAATCAATTACATACCAGTTCCAAACTAGAGAAATGTTATGGTAAAACTTCGTTTGAAACGATGTGGTAGAAAGCAACGTGCGACTTGAAGGACATGATCCGCTGTGGATTTGCATCCACCATTTTCGATTTTATATGAATGGGCTCTTGGCTCGACATTCTTTCTTCTGTTCTATTAGAATCCTCACCTTTTGGTGGGTGGTAATGTAACTAGGACAGGATGGAGCTCGAGTAAAAGTATTTCTTCATTTCTCAGGGGCAAGGGTCTAGGGTTAATACCAATCAATAAGTTGGAAAAAACTTCGTAAGTCAATTTCGATTTTGATATAGAAATCGAAAGGATCTGATTCGAGCAATTTATAAATCCAAAAGCAAGGGGAAATTTTGTTGGAATTGGGAAAACTCTTTCCATCAAAAGTTTATCCCGTAGCAATCAATTGTTCGTATGATTCTTTGATAGAAAGAAATCAAAAAGGGGTGTGTTGCTGCCATTTTTTCAAAATTTCAAACTAAAAAAACATTAAAGATCGCCGAAGTAATGTCTAAACCCAACGATTCAAAGCAAAGAGAAAGGGTCCTGGAACAAGGAAATACCATTTTCAATTGTCTCAACAATTCGATCAGAATGAAAAATCCAAAAATCGATTCGATTCGAAACGAGACAAACAAAAAAGAGGCTTGAGACCACTCAAAAAAGGAAATGCCTAAGGATTTTCGTTTGGGCTTTGAAACTTATCCAACTTGAGTTATGAGAGTAGGAATGCTTTTTTGTTTCTTTTTCATTTTTCAAAAGAAACAAAAAAAAAGAAGGGCTTAAATCTCTAATTGATTTGATTATTTTATAGATCTATTTTACATTCTAATTCTATACATAGACATAACTCTCACTTCTAACCATTTTTTTCTCGAGCCGTACGAAGAGAAAACTTCTTATACGTTTCTAGGGGGGGTATTGTTCATCTATATCTATCCCAATGAGCCGTTTATCGAATCGTTGCAATTGATGGTCGATCCCGAAGAGAAGGAAGAGATCTTCAGAAAGTGGGTTTTTATGATCCGATAAATAATCAAACCCATTTAAATGTTCCCGCTATTCTATATTTCCTTGTCAAGGGCGCCCAACCTACAGGAACCGTTCATGATATTTCAAAGAAAGCGGGGGTTTTTACAGAACTTAGTCTTAATCAAATTAAATTCTATTAGGGAATAGAACAAAAAAAGAGGGTGTGGAGGAGTCTTATATAGTTTTGTAGAATTTTTTCTTTACTACCCCCCCTTTTTGTTCTATTCATACCTCTTTCTTTTCGGTTTTTTTTTCAAGTATTTATCTCAAAAAGTATTCCTAAAGTTTTTTATTTATCTAATTCTTTCTATTTATTTATTTATCTAATTCTTTCTATTTATTAATATATAAAAGTAGATTTGTTATTTGAATTTGAATTCAATTTAATAAATAAAGAATTAACTCTTTTTGTTTTCGTCATTTTCTTTTTTTTTTTAGTATTTTCTCAATCTTGATATTCAATGTCATATTGACAATAGTGTATTGAACAAATATAATTCGATCGTGTAAAGATGAACCCATTTATCTCCGTCCTAGAGGTTTTTTTCTTTTTATGTTCAGACTCAATTAGAAATTTTTTGATTCTAGTTCTTGCTAGTTTAATATATTGAATTTCGTTTATTTATTTTTATTCCGATTCTATCTACCCATTCGAATTCTTTGGGTTGCTAACTCAACGGTAGAGTACTCGGCTTTTAAGTACGGCTAGCATCTTTTACACATTTCTATGAAGCAAGGGATTCGTCCAAATCTTCGGGAGAGTTTGTAAGACCACGACTGATCCTGAAAGGAATGAATGGAAAAAACAGCATGTCGTATCAATGGATAATTTTGAGAATATTTTCTTCTTGTTCAATTGACACAAAACCAAGTTTGAATTCTTGGCGCGGAACAAAAGAAATTTCATGAAAAGTTGGGTCGAGTGAATAAATGGATAGAGCCCTAGGGTTCTAATTATAGGGAAACAAAAAGTAACGAGCTTCGGTTCTTAATTTGAATGATTATCCGATCTAATTAAACGTTAAAAATATATTAGTTCCTAACGCGGGGAAAGGTTTTCCCATGAGTGGATTATCGATTTATTTAATGAGTCCTAAGTATTCGTGAATCCCTATTATGGGTTGTAGATGAATGTGTAGAAGAAGCAGTATATTGATAAAGATAGTTGTTTTTTTCCAAAATCAAAAGAGCGATTGGAGTGAAAAAATAAAGGGTTTCTAACCACTTTGTTAGAGTATAACAAACATAAACCAATTCAATTAACTGGAAATGAGAGGATAGAGAATCCGGTGATGAGTCGACCCGTTTTCAAGGTATCTACTTTTTTTACTACAATACTTTGTTTTCACCGTATCGCACTATGTATCGTTTGATCGCCCACTAAATCCCTTACCTTTGTTTTTAATCGAATTTCAAATGGAGGAATTTCAAGTATATTTAGAACTAGATAGATCTCAACAACACGACTTCCTATACCCACTTCTTTTTCGGGAGTATATTTATGCACTTGCTTATGATCATGGTTTAAATAGCTCGATAATTTCATTGGAAAGTGGGGGTTATGACAATAAATCTAGTTCACTAAGTGTGAAACGGTTAATTACTCGAATGTCTCAACAGATTAATTTGAATATTGCTGCGAATGACTCTAACCAAAATCCAATTTTTGGGCACAACAATAAGTTTTATTCTCAAATTATATTAGAGGGATTTGCTGTCGTGGTGGAAATTCCATTTGCCCCACGGTTGGTAGCTTTTTTAGAAGGGAAAGAATTTGAAAAATCTCAAAATTTCCAATCAATTCATTCAATATTTCCTTTTTTCGAGGACAAACTGTCACATTTAAATTATGTGTTAGATGTACTACTACCCCACCCCATTTGTCCCGAAATCTTGGTTCAACCCCTTCGCTACTGGGTAAAGGATGCCTCTTCTTTCCATTTATTACGGTTCTTTCTCCACGAGTATTTTAATTCGAATAGTCTTATTACTACAAAGAACTCTATTTCTGTTTTTTTTAAAAGGAATCCAAGATTGTTATTGTTTCTATATAATTCTCATGTATATGAATATGAATCCATCCTCTTTTTTCTCTGTAACCAATCGTCTCATTTACGATCAACATCCTCTCGAGTCCTCGTTGAACGAATGTATTTTTATGGAAAAGTCGAAGATCTTGTCGAAGTCTTTGCTAAAGATTTTCAGGACATCTTATGCTTGTTCAAGGATCCTTTCGTGCATTATGTTAGATATCAAGGAAAATCCATTTTGGCTTCAAAGGATACGCCTCTTCTGATGAATAAATGGAAATATTACCTTGTCGGTTTATGGCAATGGCATTTTCACGTGTCGTCTCAACCAGAAAGGGTTCATCTAAACCACTTAGGCAAGTACTCTATCAACTTTCTGGGCTATCTTTCCGGTGTGCGACTCAATTCTTTGGTGGTACGGAGTCAAATGCTAGAAAATTCATTTCTAATAGGTAATTCTATGAAGAAGGTCGATACGACCGTTCCAATTATTTA